GGGGCAGGTGGCTGGTTAATTGGGTAATGTTTGTTAGGTCAAAGTAATGATTGTCATCGGGTTTGGATCGTCTTTAGTGCTGGAGTTTCTCTAATAAATTTAGGTCATGTTATGCATTTCGTTTTGTATGTATATATATATATTGTGGGGTTGTGGTTTGGGGTGGTTTTGTTTTTAAAGTATGTCCATCGAGCATTCACTAAATAGCCCTATTATATAGAGCTGTGGAGAGAGCATTAACTGAATGTGGTCAAAGTGCATCAGTGTCAAGGTGATTCCCCATATACGCCAACCGTCTCATTGAGTAATCCCTGAGATATAGGATAGCGCGATAACGCAGGTGTGTCCAGGCTTAGATTGTGGGACCCCCGAAGTCACTGGGAAGGGCCAGCTGTGAGGTAACCCCGGAAAAAATAAAAGGAACCAGAGGCGCCAAAAAGCTGGAAGATGCCGCGATTACGCATTGAGATGGTGGAAGTATTCCACAGATGCCACTTTGAAGGGCAAGGAGAGGTGAGTGAACCCAATTGATGGCCCTGACCGAGGAACCAGAGGCGCAAAAATGTGAGGAGGGCGAGGGGTTTAGGGGGAACGTATGGGCCTGAAGCTAGTCACGTCGGACATTATGTGCAAGGATTGCTGATTTCACGTGAGGTGTACGATTAATAAATCCATCTGGTACGCAGCTTCATGAGTAATGGGTGGGTGGAGAGGAATTTGGAGTGTTGGTAGGGTATGTCTGTCAAGCATTCATCATTATGGGGCCTTGTTCTGGTTGGGGGCATGTTATGTGGTGTTGAGGTGTTAGGTATTAGAGCATTCACTCTGGGTCCGTTGGGAGGGTAGTCCGATAGGTAGGGTATGTCCGTTGACATGTGATGGGTTTAGTCCGTGCATGTAGGATAGTTGGTTAATAGTGTTTATTACCGGGACCATAGGTTAATATATGGGGAATATAAATGTATGCACGATATGCATAACCAAATAACCCCGCAACCCCTGGGGGGGGAAGGGGGGGGGGGTCCTGAGAGCATTATTAGGTGATTCTGGCTGTTCCTGTAGTTGAAAATAACAACAGCGGCTTTTCAAGCCGCAGGTCTCGGATAGTGGCCGAGCAGGAATAATGACTTATTTCGTATTTTTTCTAGGGATCTGCTTTGTTGTGGGTGTTTTAGGTGTAGCATCGAATCCTTCGCCGTACTATGGGGTAGTTGGCTTAGTTTTAGCATCTGTGGCTGGGTGTGGGTGGTTATTGAGCCTCGGGGTTTCGTTTGTAGCCCTGGTGCTGTTTATGGTGTATTTGGGGGGCATGTTGGTGGTATTTGTCTACTCTGTAGCTCTGGCCGCGGAGCCTTTTCCGGAAGCTTGGGGGGATTGACGTGTGGTTGGGCATGCGGCGGCACTTGCGGCGGTGGTTTTAGGGGGGTTGGTATTGGGCGGGTTTGTTGGGTCTTGGGGGTTAGGGGTTGTAACTGTTGATAGTGTTGGAATGTTTACTGTACGGCTGGATTTTAGTGGGGTGGCTATGCTTTATTCGCGTGGGGTTGGGATGTTTTTGGTTGCAGGTTGAGGGCTCTTGTTGACTTTATTTGTTGTGTTGGAGCTTGTGCGGGGGTTGTCTCGGGGGGCTATTCGGGCAGTTTAGGGGTCGGGATCAGAGAATAGTTTATTGTAAAATACCAGCTTTGGGAGCTGGAGATAAAGGTTTAATCCCTTTTTTTCTGAGGCCTGGGAGTACTCTAAGAAGTGGTTAGTCTTCAGTCTTTGGTTTACAAGACCAATGTTTTGTATAAACTATTAGAGTATTTAGCAGTTAAGCATTTTGTTTTCTAGGGCGCTTACGGCAGGGAAAAGGAATAGGAGGATGGTGAAGTAAGTAATTGATGCGAGTTGCCCGATGATGATGAATGGGTGTTCGACAGGTTGGCTTCCCACTCATGTTAGGACGAGGAGGTTGGCCACTAGTGTTCAGAATAGGAGTTGGGAGAGCGGCCGGAATGTTATTGTTCGTTGTTTTGATTTGTGGAGGAAGGGGACCAGGAATAGGATTAGGACGGAGGCGGCTAGTGCTAGGACGCCTCCTAGTTTGTTTGGGATTGACCGCAGGATGGCGTAGGCGAATAGGAAGTATCATTCTGGTTTAATGTGTGGTGGGGTTACTAGGGGGTTTGCGGGGGTGAAGTTTTCTGGGTCCCCTAGAAGGTTAGGTGAGAATAGGGCTAGTGCTATGAGGGGGGTAAGCATGAGGATAAATCCTAGGATGTCCTTGAAGGAGAAGTAGGGGTGGAATGGGATTTTGTCACAGTCTGATACAAGACCTAGGGGGTTGTTTGAGCCTGATTCGTGTAGGAAGGTTAAGTGGACTAGGGTGATTCCTGCGATTAAAAAGGGTAGTAGGAAGTGAATGGCGAAGAATCGGGTTAGGGTTGGGTTATCCACTGAGAATCCTCCTCAGGCTCATTCTACCAGGGTCTGTCCGATGTATGGGAGGGCTGAAAATAAGTTGGTAATTACGGTAGCTCCTCAGAACGATATTTGTCCTCATGGCAGGACATAACCTACGAAGGCAGTTGCTATAAGAGTGAGCAGTAGGATTACTCCTGTATTTCAAGTTTCTTTATACAGGTAGGAGCCGTAGTAGAAGCCTCGTCCGATGTGCAGGTAGATGCAGATGAAGAAGAATGAGGCGCCATTGGCGTGGAGGTTGCGGATGAGTCAGCCATATTGGACGTTTCGGCATGTGTTGGCTACTGAGGAGAAAGCAAGGGATGTGTCTGCGGTGTAGTGCATAGCCAGTAGGAGGCCTGTGAGGATTTGTGTGGCCAGGCAGATGGCGAGCAGAGATCCGAAGTTTCATCAGGCAGAGATATTAGAGGGTGCGGGAAGGTCGATTAGGGAGTTGTTGATTATTTTTAGTAGGGGGTGGGATTTGCGGATGTTTGGGGCCATTAGAAGGTCTGTGTGGTCAGGATTATTACTAGGATGGATAGGGCGAAAGATCCTAAGTAGGTTTTGATAAGCCCGGTGTGTGCCAGGGTTGCGGCTTTGCTTGCGGCTACCTGCAGCTCGGCGAGGCCCTCTGGCCCTATTTTTTTGAGCCAGGAGAGGTCAATTAGGTGTAGGGCGATGTTTTGCCCCTTTTCTAGCAGGGTTTTGGAGCAGAATCGGTGGACTAGGGGGTTGAAGTAGCCTAGCAGGGAGGAGAAGTTTACGAGGCGGCTTGGTTTGGGGTGGGTGAGGGTGTGTGTTATGTTCGAGAGCTCAAGGGCTAGGATGACTCCTAGGACTGTTACTAGGATGGCAGCAGTTTTGGTGATGAGGGGTATGGTTATTGGGGGTGTTTTGGTTGGTGTGATGAAGGAGGTGATTAGTATTCCTGCCATGATGCTGCCGAGGGCAAGGCGAGTTAGGGGGGCAGTGATTAGTGGGTTGTTTTCGTTTATTGGTGTGATTGGGGGGATACGAGTCCGTCCGGCTTGGACTAGGAGGGTTATGCGGATGCTGTAGGTTGCAGTGAATGCTGTGGCTAGGAGGGTTAGTGATAGGGCCCAGGTGTTTAGGTAGGATGTATTTAGGCTTTCGATGATGAGGTCTTTTGAGTAAAATCCAGCTAAAAATGGGGTTCCTATGAGTGCTAGATTGCCAATGGTTAGGCAGGAGGTAGTGACTGGGAGTGTTTTTTGCAGGCCGCCTATTTTTCGGATGTCCTGTTCTCCGTTTAGGCTGTGGATAATGGACCCGGAGCATAGGAACAGTATGGCTTTGAAGAAGGCATGGGTTGAGATGTGTAAGAACGCTAGTTGGGGGAGGTTTAGTCCGATGGCGACCATTATTAGTCCGAGCTGACTGGATGTTGAGAAAGCGATGATTTTTTTAATGTCGTTTTGGGTTAGGGCGCATGTGGCGGCAAATAGGGTTGACAGGGCGCCGAGGCATAGACATGCAGTTAGGGCTGTTTGGTTGGAGGCTAGTAGCGGGTGTATGCGGATAAGTAGGAAGATCCCGGCTACGACTATGGTGCTGGAGTGTAATAGGGCAGATACGGGGGTGGGGCCTTCCATGGCTGCAGGTAGTCATGGGTGTAGGCCAAATTGTGCGGATTTCCCTGCAGCGGCGAGGATTAGTCCTAGGAGGGGGAGGATGGGGGTTTGGTGGGGGTGTACGGCTTGTTGAATTTCTCAGGTGTTGAAGGTTGATGCTAGTCATGCTATGCTCAGGATTAGGCCGATGTCTCCAACTCGGTTGTAGATTACGGCCTGTAGGGCGGCAGTGTTGGCTTCTGCTCGGCCCTGCCATCAGCCGATGAGGAGGAAGGATATGATTCCTACGCCTTCTCAGCCGATAAATAGGAGGAACATGTTGTTTGCGGTTGTTAGAAGCAGCATGGCAATTAGGAATGTGAGTAAGTAGGTGAAAAATTTTGTTACATATGGTTCGGAGGCCATGTATCACATGGCGAATTGTAGAATGGACCATGTTACGAATAGGGCAATGGGGAGGAATGTTATTGAATATTGGTCTATTTTTAGGCTTAGGGGGATTTTGAAGTTTATGATAAATTTTCATTCTCAGTGGCAGGTAATGGATTCTAGTCCGGAGTAGATGAATGTAGTTGTTGGGGCCAGGCTTGTTAGAAATGCAGCTTTTACGGTGCGAGTGATAGAGAGGGGGGTGTTTTTAAAGCCCTTAAAGAGGAGTGGGAGGATGATTGGAGTTAGGAGGATGGTTAGTGTGAGGAGTGTGAGGGAGTTAATGAGTAGGGTCGCATTCACTACTTTTACTTGGAGTTGCACCAAGATGGATGGCTCCTAAGACCAGTGGATTACTATTATCCTTTAAAAGTAAGGGGGCTGGGGTTTAAAGCCCAGATGCAAGAATTAGCAGTTCTTGTTGGTTTAACCTCCCCTCGGCAGGCAAGAAGGTTTGAACTTCTATTTTTAGGATCACAGCCTAATGTTTGGTTTAAACTATGCTTGCATAAGGGGGCTCCAGAGATTAGTTCGGGCTTGAGGATCAAGAGGAACATGGGGATGATGTGGAGTGTTATGAGCAGGTGCTCTCGTGTGGTTGAGTTTTGAATGGATGTGATATGGGAGGGAATTGAGCCCCGTTGGGTGACTAGCAGCATGAATAAGGTGTATGATGCGGTTAGTAGGGTGGCAATTCCTGTCAGGATGATTGTGAGGGCGGATCAGTTAAATAGGGTGATTATGATGGTTAGCTCTGCTATAAGGTTTGTTGTTGGGGGAAGGGCCATGTTTGTTAAGTTGGCTAGTAGTCATCAGGTGGCTATGAGGGGTAGTAGGGGTTGGAGGCCTCGTGTGAGTAGCAGGATTCGGCTGTGTGTGCGTTCGTAGTTTGTGTTGGCTAGGCAGAATAGTATGGAGGAGGTTAGTCCGTGGGAGATTATTAGGATTATTGCCCCTGAGAATGATCAGTGGGTTTGGATTATTCCTGCAGCGATGACCAGTCCTATGTGGCTGACGGATGAGTAGGCGATTAGTGATTTTAGGTCTGTTTGTCGGAGGCAGATTGAGCTAGTTATTAGGGCACCTCATAGGGCTAGGGTTAGGAAGGGGTAGTGGAGGATGTTGGATAGAGGTCCTATTAGTAGGGTGACTCGTATGATCCCGTAGCCTCCTAGTTTTAGCAGAAGGGCGGCGAGGAGTATTGAGCCTGCGATGGGAGCCTCTACGTGGGCTTTTGGTAATCAAAGATGTAAGCCATATAGAGGGGCTTTTACTATGAATGCTATAAGCAGTGCTAGTCCTGATAGAATGCTTGTTCATGAGGTGGATAGGGTTGGGTGGGTTAGTTCTAGGGTTGGTAGGTGTAGGGTGCCGATTTTTACGTACAGGTGTATAATCGTGATTAAAAGGGGTAGTGAGCTTACTAGCGTATAAAATAGTAGATAGGTGCCGGCGCTGAGGCGTTCAGGTTGGTTTCCCCATCGTGTGATTAGGATCAGGGTTGGGATAAGTGTGGCTTCGAATGCAATGTAAAATAGCGCTAGTTCTGTGGTAGAGAAGGCTAGGAGGATGAACGGTTGGACTATAATTAGGGTTGAAATGAATATTCGCTTTCGTGGTAGGGGCTCTCCTTGGAGGTGGTTTTGGCTTGCTATGATTATAAGCGGGAGGAGTCAGCAGGATAGCACCAGGAGGGGGGAGGAGATCTGGTTGATTCCTGTTCAATTGGACAGGAATTTGTAGGGGTAGTAGGTCGGGATTAGTCATTGGAGGCTGAGGGCGGCAATTAGCAGGCTATACATGGTAGTATTAGTTCACAGGAATTTTGGAGGGGATAGTAGGGCTGTTGGGAGTAGTATAATTGTTGGTAGGATAACTTTTAGCATTGTAGTAAGTTTAGGTTGTGCAGGTGGTCGGAGCCGTGGGTGCGTGTAGAGGCTACTAGGATGGCTAGGCCGGTGCCTGCCTCACATGCTGAGAAGGTGAGTATGATGATTGGTACTGCGGCGAATGAGGGGGTTTGGCTCTCGATAGACCATATTGTTAGGCCTACAAACATTGAAAGTATCATGCTTTCAAGGCATAGTAGGGCTGATACTAGGTGGGTTCGGTGGAAGGCCAGTCCCAGTCCGCTAAGAATGAAGGCTGAGTAGAAGCTCAGGTGTAGGGGCGACATAAGAAAGTTACAGGGTTGGCTGTAGTCTGCTGGGCCGAAACCAGCTGTCTTTGGGCTAGACTAACTTTCTGTTATTCTGCTCATTCTAGGCCCCCCTGAGCTCATTCGTAGGCTAGCCCTAGCGTTAGGAGAGATAGAATAGCTGCGGTTCAGGCGAGGGTTATTAGGGGCGACTGTAGTTGGATTGCCCAGGGTAGGGGGAGTAGGAGGGCGATTTCTAGGTCGAACAGGAGGAACAGGATGGCTACTGAGGAAGAATCGGATTGAGAATGGTAGGCGTGCAGACCCGAGGGGGTCGAATCCGCATTCGTATGGTGAGAGTTTTTCTGAGTCGGGGGTCATTTGGGCGAGTCAGAAGTTTAGTGCGGTTAGGATGGCACTTAGGACCAGTGATAGGGAGAACATAAATGTGAGTATGTTCATTGCTCTTCTCTGGGCTTGCACCAGATTTTAGAGATTGGAAGTCAATTGTAATTAATATACTAGAAGAGCAAGATCCTCATCAGTAGATGGTTATATAGAGGAATAGTCAGATAACGTCTACGAAGTGTCAGTATCAGGCTGCGGCTTCAAATCCGAAGTGGTGGTCTGATGTGAAGTGGAATTTGATTAGTCGGAGGAGGCAGACGGTTAGGAAGGTGGATCCGATGATCACGTGGAGTCCGTGGAATCCGGTGGCAACAAAGAAAGTGGAGCCGTAGACGCTGTCGGCGATTGAGAATGGGGCTTCATGGTACTCTATTGCTTGTAGGGCGGTGAAGTAGAATCCTAGGAGAATCGTCAATGTTAGGGCGTGGATGGCATGTTTTCGGTTTCCTTCTGTGATGCTGTGGTGGGCTCATGTGACAGTTACGCCTGAGGCTAGGAGGATGGCTGTGTTTAGTAGCGGGACTTCTATGGGGTTGAGCGGTTTGATGCCCGCTGGGGGTCATTGGCCGCCTAGTTCGGGGGTTGGTACTAGGCTTGAGTGGAAGAATGCCCAGAAAAATCCTAGGAAGAAGAAAGCTTCGGATGTGATGAAGAGGATTATGCCGTATCGTAGGCCTTTTTGGACTGTAGGTGTGTGGTGGCCTTGGAAGGTGCTCTCTCGGACAATGTCCCGTCATCATTGGAGTATCACTAGGAGCATTGATAAGAGGCCGGCGGCTAGCAGGATAGATGAGTTGTAGTGGAATCACATGACTAGCCCTGAGGTTGTGAGTAAGGCGGCGGCAGCTCCAAAGATTGGTCAGGGGCTGGGGTCGACTATGTGGTAGGAGTGTGCTTGGTGTGCCATTAGATGTTTTCTTGTAAGTACAGGCTTAGGAGGAGGACGAAAACGTAGGCCTGGATTATGGCCACTGCTACTTCTAGGATGGTGAGGAGTAGTAGGATGGCTATTGTTAGGATTGATACTGTGGGAAGGATGGGCATGAGTGCGATGGAGGCTGTGGAGATGAGTTGAATAAGTAGGTGGCCTGCTGTGAGGTTAGCTGTGAGGCGGACTCCTAGAGCTAAGGGCCGGATCAGCAGGCTGGTTGTTTCGATCAGGATTAGTGCGGGGATCAGGGGTGTTGGGGTTCCTTCTGGCAGTAAGTGAGCCAAGGAGGCTGATGGTTTGTTTCGCAGGCCTGTTAGCAGGGTAGCAAGCCACAGGGGGAAGGCTAGGGCCATGTTTATGGATAGCTGGGTGGTTGGGGTGAATGTATATGGGAGAAGTCCTAGAAGGTTGATTGTTAGGAGTATGGTTATTAGTGATGTTAACATCAGGGCTCATTTGTGGCCGTTTTTGTTTAATGGGATTATTAGTTGTTTTGTGATTAGGTGTAGGAGTCACAGTTGGATGGTGGATAGTCGGTTGTTGATTCATCGGTTGCCTGGGGATGGGAACAATAGGGCTGGGAAGAGCAGGGATAGTAGGATCAGGGGGATGCCAAGTAGGTGGGGGCTTGAGAATTGGTCAAAGAAACTTAGGTTCATGGTCAGGCTCATGGTGTGGGTTTGGTGATGAGTGATGGTTTTTTTGATGGGGGATTTGTTGTGGTGAAGGTTAGCAGTTTTGGCTGGATTAGGAGTGCGAGGGTTAGTCAGGTTATGACTATGATTGAGAATCATGGTGCAGGGTTGAGTTGAGGCATGCCATTAAGGAGGGGATAATTCCTCTTTAGCTAGCTTAAAAGGCTAGTGCTGTTGCATAGCTTCTTAATGATTAGGATGACGATAGGAGGGATGATCAGGCTTCAAAGTATGGGAGTGGGGTAGATTCTACTACAATAGGCATGTAGCTGTGGTTAGCCCCGCAGATTTCTGAGCACTGGCCGTAGAAAATCCCAGGCCGGGTGGTAATGAATGAGGTTTGGTTTAGTCGGCCTGGGATTGCATCTGTTTTAACTCCGAGCGTTGGAACTGCTCATGAGTGAAGTACGTCTCCGGCAGTAATAATTACGCGGATCGGTGATTCTATGGGTACGACTACGCGGTGGTCAACTTCTAGGAGTCGGAAGTGCCCATTTGGCAGGTCTGTGGTGGGAATTATGTAGGAGTCGAATGAGAGGTCCTTGAAGTCTGTGTATTCGTAGCTTCAGTATCACTGGTGGCCAATGGCTTTTAGTGTGAGGTCTGGCTCGTCGATTTCGTCTATTATGTACAGGATTTGTAGGGATGGGAGGGCGAGGAGTACTAGGACGATGGCGGGTAGGATTGTTCAGATTAGTTCTACTTCTTGGGCGTCTACTGCGTTGGATGATAGTTTTTCTATTAGCATGTGAGCTAAGAGGTATAGGACTAGGCTGCAGATAGCTAAGGCAACAATCAGAGCGTGGTCGTGGAATTCAACGAGTTCTTCTATAATGGGTGATGAGGCGTCTTGGAATCCTAGTTGGGAGTGGTTGGCCACGTGAGATGTACAGGGCTTTCACCTGTGATTTAGCCTTGACAAGGCTATGTAATTGGTTTACTAACATCTCATGAGAAAGAAGCATGAGTGGTTAATGCAGCTGGCTTGAAACCAGTGTATGGAGGTTCGATTCCTTCCTTTCTTGTACTTGAACGAAAGCTGGCTCCTCGAAGGTGTGGTATGGAGGGGGGCAGCCGTGGATTCACTCAATGTTTGTGGCGGTTAATTCTGGTTGGAGGACTTTCCGTTTGGCTGAGAAGGCTTCTCAGATGATGAACATTAGTATGATTACGGCCACTATTGAGATCAGGGACCCAATAGAGGAGACGGTGTTTCACAGTGTGTAGGCATCAGGGTAGTCCGAGTATCGTCGGGGCATTCCTGCCAGGCCTAGGAAGTGTTGGGGGAAGAATGTTAGGTTTACCCCTGTAAATATCACTCCGAAGTGGGCTTTTGCTCATGTTTGGTGTAGAGTGAATCCTGTAAGAAGGGGGAATCAGTGAGTGAATCCAGCTAGGATGGCAAAGACAGCGCCCATAGATAGTACGTAGTGGAAGTGGGCGACTACGTAGTACGTGTCATGCAGGGCGATATCTAGGGAGGAGTTCGCAAGGACGATCCCTGTTAGTCCTCCGATGGTAAATAGGAAGATAAACCCTAGAGCTCAGAGTATTGGGGGATCTCATTTGATTGTTCCCCCGTGCAGGGTGGCGAGTCAGCTAAAGACTTTGATTCCGGTAGGGATGGCGATGATTATAGTGGCGGATGTGAAGTAGGCCCGGGTGTCAACGTCTATTCCTACGGTGAATATGTGGTGGGCTCAGACGATAAATCCTAGGAAGCCGATGGATAGCATGGCTCAGACTATTCCTAGGTAGCCGAAGGGTTCCTTTTTGCCCGAGTAGTATGTGACTACGTGTGAGATAATTCCGAATCCTGGGAGGATTAAGATATAGACTTCTGGGTGGCCGAAGAATCAAAATAGGTGTTGGTACAGGATTGGGTCTCCCCCTCCGGCAGGATCAAAGAATGTGGTGTTTAGGTTTCGGTCGGTTAGTAGCATTGTGATGCCGGCGGCGAGGACGGGGAGTGATAGGAGGAGCAGGATGGCGGTAATTAGGACTGATCAGACGAAAAGTGGGGTTTGGTATTGTGAGAGTGCGGGGGGTTTTATGTTGATGGCTGTGGTAATGAAGTTAATGGCTCCGAGGATGGAGGAGACACCAGCCAGGTGAAGTGAGAAGATAGCCAGGTCCACTGAGGCTCCGGCGTGGGCTAGGTTGCCTGCTAGAGGTGGGTATACGGTTCAACCCGTACCAGCGCCAGCTTCTACAGTGGATGAGGCGAGTAGAAGGAGGAATGATGGTGGGAGGAGTCAGAAGCTTATGTTGTTTATTCGTGGGAATGCTATGTCGGGGGCACCGATTATCAGGGGGACCAATCAGTTGCCGAACCCTCCAATTATGATGGGCATTACCATGAAGAAGATTATTACGAAGGCGTGAGCGGTGACGATCACGTTATAAATTTGGTCGTCGCCCAGGAGGGTCCCTGGCTGGCCTAGTTCTGCCCGGATCAGTAGGCTGAGTGCTGTGCCAATTATTCCGGCTCATGCCCCGAAGATAAGGTATAGAGTGCCGATGTCTTTGTGATTGGTAGAAAATAGTCATCGATTGATGAAGGTCACGGGTAAGATGGCTGAGTGTTTAAAGCGTTAGGCTGTAGTCCTTTTTACAGAGGTTCAATTCCTCTTCTTATCGGCCCTGTAGTGAAGTTCATGTTGAGTTGCAAGCTCATCGATGTGCACGAGAGTGTACCGGGGCCTTAGGCAGAGGCCAGTAGGTTTGGGCGTTTAGCTGTTAACTAAAATTTTGCGGGATCGAAGCCCGTCTGTCTAGTAAAGGCTTTAGCTTAATTAAAGCGTCTGGTTTGCATCCAGGAGATACAGGTTAGTGTCCTGTTGGTCTTAGCGCAGAAACTAAGAGGGTTTAACTCTTATTTAAGGCTTTGAAGGCCTTCGGTTTAGGTGGGTGTTATCCTAAGTTTCTAGACAATAGCGTGGACTATGGGGGAGAGGGGGAGTAGGAGGATTGATAGTGAGGCTAGGATTGCGGTGGGCGTGCTTGGGGGTTTGCTAGTGTACCACTGTTTTATGTGGTTGGACGAGTTTGGTGGGAGGGTGATTGTTGAGTGGTATGCGAGGCGTAGGTAGAAGAATAGGCTAAGTAGGGATAGCATGGCGATTGCTATGGCTGCGGGTGTTATCTCTTGCTTAGTTAGCTCTTGGATGATGAGTCACTTTGGTATAAACCCTGTCAGTGGGGGGAGGCCTGCCAGGGACAGCAGCACTAGCATTAGGGTGGCGTTTAGTACCGGGGTCTTTGTCCATGAGGTTAGGATTATGGACAGGTTGAGAGCTTTAATCTTGTTTAGGGCCATGAATACAGCTGATGTCATGATTGTGTAGAGATAGAAGGTGAGTAGTGCTAGCTTGGGGCTGTAGACTAGGATGATGGCGATTCAGCCTAGGTGGGAGATGGATGAGAAGGCTAGGATTTTGCGTGTTTGTGTTTGATTTAGTCCTATTCAGCCTCCCAATGCTGCTGAGGCCAGGGCTATTGCGGTAAGTAGGGCTGGGTTGAGAGATTTAGATGTCATTAGGAGGAGGGTCAGTGGGGGGAATTTTATGAGGGTTGAGAGTAGGAGGGCCGTTATTAGGGGGGATCCTTGTAGGACTTCTGGGAATCAGAAGTGAAATGGGACCAGGCCTAATTTAATTGCGATTGCTGCTGTGAGCAGTAGACATGAGGTTGGGTGGTTAAGTTGTGTGATGTCTCACTGGCCGGTGGCTCAGGCGTTGGTTATGCTGGAGAATAGTACTAGGGCGGAGGCAGCTGCCTGTGTCAAGAAGTATTTTGTCGCGGCTTCTACTGCTCGCGGGTGGTGGGATTTGGAGATTAGGGGGATGATGGCTAGTGTGTTAATTTCTAGTCCGGTTCAGGCTAGGACTCAGTGGTTGCTAGAGATTGTGATTGTTGTGCCTAATGCGAGACTGAGGACTAGGACTGGGGTTGCATGGGGGTTCATTAGTAGAGGAGGGGGTTGAACCATCATTTCCGGGGTATGGGCCCGGTAGCTTGATTAGCTGACTCTACTAGAAAATAATATAAGGGGAGTATGGAGAGTTTTGATCTCTTCTGTGTAGGTTCAATTCCTACTTTTCTAAGGTCAATAGGAAATGAGAGGGCTGTTGTACCTCTATGTTCACTTTATCATAGTGACCCTTTGAGTTCAGGCACATTTCCTTGTGGAAGGAGGTAGGCCTGCGTAGCAGATGGGTAGGCTAGTGTGTCAGAGGCATAGGGCTAGTGTGAGGGGTAGGAAGTTTTTTCATAGGAGGTGCATAAGCTGGTCATATCGGAATCGGGGGTAGGAGGCTCGGACCCATAGGAAGCCGGAGGATAGAAGGAGGACTTTTGTGGCTAGGATGATGGGGAATAGCTCTGTAGGGGGCCCTAGGGCGCTTGGGTTAAGGAAGATGATGGCTGTGAGCGTGTTTATCAGCATGATGTTGGCATATTCGGCTAGGAAAAACAGGGCGAAAGGCCCTGCGGCGTATTCAACGTTAAACCCTGAGACCAGTTCAGACTCGCCCTCCGTTAGGTCAAATGGGGCCCGGTTTGTTTCTGCTAGGGTGGATACATATCACATTATTGCCAGGGGCCACGAGGAGAAGATGAGGTAAAGGGGTTCTTGTGCGATGGCAAAAGTGCTGAGTGTGTAGTTTCCGGTTAGTATGATTACTGACAGTAGGATGAGTGCTAGTGTTACTTCATATGAGATGGTTTGTGCAACTGCCCGTAGGGCTCCGATTAGTGCATATTTTGAGTTTGAGGCTCAGCCTGATCATAGGATTGAGTAGACGGCTAAGCTTGATATGGCTACTATAAAGAGGACCCCGAGGTTCAGGTCTACTAGTGAGAACGGGAGGGGGAGGGGCACTCAGGCGGTGAGGGCTAGGAGGAGGGCTAGTATGGGCATTATGATGAAGAGGAGCGGTGAGGAGGTGGAAGGTCGAATGGGCTCTTTAATGAATAGTTTGATTCCGTCTGCAATGGGTTGGAGCAGGCCAAAAGGCCCCACGATGTTGGGGCCTTTACGGGATTGCATGTAGCTTAGAATTTTTCGTTCGACTAGAGTCAAGAAAGCCACGGCAATTAAGATTGGGATGATGTATAGCAGGGCTATAATGAGGTAGCTTACTATTGTTGTTTGTGGCATGTGTAGCTAGGGAGAGGATTTGAACCTCTGGGTAAAGGGCTTAAGCCTTTTGCATTTGCCGGGCTCTGCCACTCTAGCTGATCCTTTTCTAGGATTGGGGTGGTGGGGGGGAGTCCTCTTCATAGTTGAGTTGGTTTCACTACTTAGAGGGAAGGCGTGCTTGTAGTATTGGCCTTACTTTCCCGGTCCTTTCGTACTGGGGAGAGTAGTTCATAGATAGAAACCGACCTGGATTGCTCCGGTCTGAACTCAGATCACGTAGGACTATTAATCGTTGAACAAACGAACCCTTAATAGCGGCTGCACCATTAGGATGTCCTGATCCAACATCGAGGTCGTAAACCCCCCTGTCGATAGGGGCTCTTGAGGGGGATTGCGCTGTTATCCCTGGGGTAGCTTGGTCCATTAATCAATTATATTGGGTCTGGTCACTATTAGCACTTTGAGGGGTGGCTCTAAGTAAAGAGGTGTGGTCTTGTTTTTGGAGGATCTGTTGTTCTCCAAGGTCGCCCCAACCGAAAAATATCGGCCATGCTCTGCGATGTCTGTAGCCCCGGTGGGTTTAGTCTTAGGTTCGCGGTGGCCGTTGATTTTTAAGTTCCACAGGGTCTTCTCGTCTTATGTTCACATCCCCGCTTTTGCACGGGGAGATCAATTTCACTGATTATCCGTGAGAGACAGTTAAGACCTCGTTTAGCCATTCATACAAGTCTCGATTTATGGGACAATTGATTGCGCTACCTTTGCACGGTTAGGATACCGCGGCCGTTTAACCTAGGTCACTGGGCAGGCATCACCTTCAATACTTGTTTGTTTGCTGAAGGCTATGTTTTTGGTAAACAGTCGGGCCTTGTTTTGCCGAGTTCCTTTCACAGATTTTAATCTCTCTTATGGGCGCTCCTGAGTCGGGTTAACAGGGTGAGTTTATACCTGGTCTTGTAGGAGTTTTTGTATATGTCTGGGTCTGTTAATAATGTTCTCATGTAAGCTTGCGCCGCTAGAGGGGTGGGTGTGGCCCCAAGTTACTCATTTTAGCATTAATTCTCCTATATTCATAGGTTAACCTGTTTGTGGTAAGGGATTCATCTTGTTTTGGCATTTTTGAGTGTGGAGCTTTGACGCACTCTTTGTTGATGGCTGCTTTAAGGCCCACAGTAAGGTTGGTGATTAGATTTATCCACTAGTCGAGGTTGTGTCCTTTTTTAATGGAGCTGTACCTCCATTAAATAGCTCTTAATCATCTCATTGTGGTTCTGGGTGTTGTCCGGTAGGGAAGATTAAGGGAGAACTTAGATTCATTTCACAGGTAACCAGCTATCACCCAGCTCGGTTGGCTTTTCACCTCTACTGACAAGTCATCCCACTCTTTTGCAACAGAGACGGGTTCGCTCTAATAGCTGCTCGTAAGTAGCTCGCTTGGGTTTCGGGATGGCAAACTTCAGTTCACTTTGCTTGGTTGTTCTTGCTAAATCATGATGCAAAAGGTACAAGGGTTAGTCTTTGCTGTCTCTTGCTTTAGTTTTCACTATTATTTCATCTTTCCCTTACGGTACTGGTCTCTATCGCGTCTAAGTGTCTTTTCTATCGCCTATACTAGGACTAGAAAATGCTTTTGGTTAAGTCTTAATTAGTGGGATTCTTTAGTTTTGCGTTGTTTAAGCGGCTGAGCTAGAGGAAGGCTTCAAGACGACCTGGTTTAGCAGATATCTCTCAGGTGTAAGCTGAGTGCTTTGGGGTTATAGCTACGTCTTGAGTATTCTAAGTACACCTTCCGGTACACTTACCTTGTTACGACTTACCTCATCTTTGGCATTTACGTGGTATTAATTATGTGGGGGTGTGGCTTATGAGGAGGGTGACGGGCGGTATGTACGTGCCCTAGGGCCGGCTTAAAGCGAGCTTTATTGTCCCGCTTTACTGCTAAATCCTCCTTCTAGAAGCAGTTTCATACTTCTTTCCGTGTTGCCCTATGCATAGGGAATGTAGCCCATTTCTTCCGTCCCATAGGCTATACCTTGACCTGTCTTATTAGCGGGGTGCTGTTGCGCCCACTGTTGCGCTCTCATTCGAGGTGGGCTGGCGACGGCGGTATGTAGGCTGTGCTTGGCAAGGGGCGGTTGGGTTGATCGTGGATCATCGATTACAGAACAGGCTCCTCTAGGTGGGTTTAGGGCACCGCCAAGTCCTTAGAGTTTTAAGCGTTTGTGCTCGTAGTTCTCTGGCGGATACTTCGGTAGGGTAAGTATCAAGATTTAGGGCCAGGCATAGTGGGGTATCTAATCCCAGTTTGGGCCCTGGCTTTCGTGGGTTCAAATTAATCGCTAGTTTCTAAGATCATCTTGATGGTGTGTTTAGGTGCATCTTGTGCTTGCGACAGCTTAGTTGCATTTTGATCTTAGTTAGGTAGGATAGGCATCTTACCACTCTTTACGCCGCTTGTAGGACAGTTGATTTGGGTCTCTTGTATGACCGCGGTGGCTGGCACAAGATTTACCGACCCTTGGGTGGAGGCTTGCTATGACTAAGTCGAGTTTGCACTCATTGCTTAATGTTAACTACTGCTGAATACCCGTGGGGGCGTGGCTTAGCAAGGCGTCTTGGGCTACTGCTTGGGTGTGCCTGATACCCGCTCCTTAAGGCCTGGGGTGAAGGCTATTGAGGGCATTTACACTGGGGCGCGGATACTTGCATGTATATGTCTAGCAAAAACCAACTGTAAGGTTAGGACTAAGTCTTTTGTCCGCAGGCATGTTCGTGTGCCGTCTTGGCAGCTTCAGTGCCATGCTTTTGTGGTAAGCTATGTGGAC